TGTATCGCCTTCGTAAAGGATTTCCCCATAATGTCCATGAACAGTTGCTCCTGGAGTAGCCAAATAAGGCTTAGCTGATCGTATTACCACAGAGTCAACTTGAACAATTAGAACTTGACCCGATTTTAAATGCGGTCCTTTTTTTGCTATACATACATTTTCACAAAGAAACTGCCCAAGACTAACGATTGGAGATGTCTCTTCACAATAATTGTAATGGAGAAAATACCAATTCAAATGGAATGGATTCAAAATGATGTTACTGCATGAATAGGGATTATAAATTTGACCATTTTCATCCAGTAAATAATATTTAAGTATTTGAAAAATCTGTTTGAAATTGTCAAGTTGCAAATAGTTAGTTACCAAGATCTGATTATGGGTTATTAAATGGGAAAATAAATCAAAATTATAAATTGGAAAACCTGTTCCTAACGGGCCCAACGAATTCCTAATTGGAATTAGGGGGTTCTTTTTGATTGATTCTTTTATCACATTGGGAGATTTTACATCGTTGAATGGGCCTATTCGAAAACAATTGGATGATGACAAAATTATCAAAGATTGAGATTCCTTATTTCGATTCAACAACGTATGGATAGTTCCTTGATTTGGATTAAGGGATTCTTTAATCCTTGACTTGGAATAGGAATAAATGGAAGAAAATGGATTGACATTAGCGCGATCTGATCCATTCTCAGAGATCAATCCTGAACCCGACAGATCGTTCCTTTTTCCGGTATAAGAAATAGGTGACTTAGCTAAGTCGATTCTTAGAAAATATCTAAGCAAACCATTTGTCCTTATTTCAACAAAGGAAGCACAGGCCTTTTCGATTTTTTTGTCTTGGTCCCAATTCAACACTAAAGAAGTCCGAACTAATTGAATACTTGTGTCCCAAATTTCAAGAATTGGGTCGTAATAAAGGATATAATTGACAACTCGAAGTTGTAGATTATCACTTTCCTGCAAGAGATCCGGCGGGAAAAGTCTTCCTAAATTTATACCATCCGTTTTTTTATATGGGACTACAGGTTGAACCAAAACAAAATACTTTTTTTCATACCTGGAAAGTTTCATTCGTTGGATATAGAGCCAATTTTTCAATTTTTTGTATTCTTTGGAATTTGGTTTTCCCCCTCCTGGCGGTATCAATCGGAATGCCTTATTTGTCTTTCCAGGAAAATGGATATCTCCAGAAAAGATTATCAGTTTCATTTTTTCTGCTTTTTTCTTCACTCGGACCAATCCGCCTACCCGACTTCTTCTATTGAAAGTGATTTGTGTATCTGCCCCAATAATACTATTGTGCCGTACCATTATGGAAGAAGATTCGGACAAAATGTGGACTTCTACGGGAATAAAAAAAAATGGATTTACTTCCTTTTGGTATTTTGGCCAAAATACCTTGACTCCTCGATACTCAATCAAATTCTCTTCGTTGACGATTGAATTTAGTTCTCGAGTCTCATATTTAGTAAGTCCCGAGCTCTTTCTTATATATCGAGGATCATCGAAATAAGCAAGAATACTATTTCTACGGAGAATACCATTTCTGGGTATTTCCATTGAGATACCTGAAGAAGGTATTAGTTGGTTCTCGCCTTCTTGAATCGATTCGAGTGGGATGATGAATCTATTTCTTCGCCTCTTTGCCAATAAATCAGAATTACCGTCGAGAATGGCCGGATATCTGAGATTAGAATGATCCGTACATGTCATTCGATTCAGTTCTGAATAATCAGGAATCCTATCTCCTTTTTGATTTTTACCAGAAAAATACGAACTAAAAAATTTGTGTCTCACTTGATTATTAGTTACTGAGGGGTTAGCAATATATCTTGGCTTGACAGAAAGAGAATAAGCGTTCATTTGATCTTGATCCTTGTGGATCGAACAAGGGCCTAGACTGTATCTCCAGGGCTCCCCTAATAATATCCATAAATGACTTGTTTTTGGTAAGAGATGAATATTACCATATGTAAATTCAGGTGCATGGTACACATCAGTATTCCAGTGCATTTCGCCTTCTGAGTCAGAATAAATATGTTTTCGAACCTTCTCTTTCAAATTCAAAGTGGAGGTTCTCGCGCGAATCTCAGCAATCACTTGTTCTGATTCTACATATTGATCGTTTTGAACTAAAAGAAAACTTTTGGGCGGAATACACACATTGTGTATAATATCTTCACTCTCAATAGTTACATACAAGTCTCTAGAACATAGAAAAGCAGGATGTCCATGACGTGTACGTGTCGGATGAACCAAATCCTCGTTGAATTTTATTTTTCCATTAGAAGGGGCTCGCACATGTTCTGCAGTACCCCCTGTAAATACTCCGCCGGTATGAAAAGTTCTTAATGTTAATTGAGTGCCCGGTTCTCCAATAGATTGACCTGCAATAATACCTACGGCTTCTCCCAATTCGACCAGGTCGTCATGCGCTGGACTCCGGCCATAACATAATTGACAAATCCAAGATGTACTCCTACAAGTAAAGGGGGTTCGAATAGAGATTGGTTGTGCTCTAAAAGTTATGAATCTACTGACAAGTCCAACCCCAATATCTTGATTTCTAGTAGCAATACATCGCGAACCTATATATATATCATCTGCTAATACACGGCCAATTAATGTTTGGATAAAAATCCTGTCCGTCATCATTCCATTTCGAGGACTTACAGAAATACCTCGAACGGTGCCACAATCTGTTCGACGTACAACAATGTGTTGAACTACTTCAACAAGTCTGCGCGTGAGATATCCTGCATCTGATGTTCGGATAGCGGTATCCACAACCCCTTTACGGGCTCCGTAACAAGAAATAATGTATTCTGTTAAAGACAGTCCTTCGCGTAAATTGCTTTGAATGGGTAAATCAATCATTTGCCCTTGAGGATCCGACATTAATCCTCTCATACCTACTAATTGATGTACCTGAGATGCATTTCCTCTGGCTCCCGAAAAAGACATTATATGGACTGGATTAAAAGGATCGGTCATCCGAAAATTAGGATTCATTTCTTGTCGCAAATATTCACTTGTGGCATACCATATTTCGATCGATTGACGTAATTTTTCTACCGCGTGTACATTCCCATAATGATGGTGTTTTTCCAAAATAAAACTTTGTTGTTCAGCGTCTTGAACTAGCCATCTTTTAGAAGGTATTGTTAAAAGATCATCAATTCCTAATGAAATGGATGCGGCGGTAGCTTGTCGGAAACCCAGAGTCTTTACTTGATCCAGGATATGTGATGTATATCCTATTCCATAGTGATCAATAAATCGACTAATAAGCCGTTTCATGGCAGTTCCGTCTATCACTTTATTGTGAAAGACCTGAGTGGGCCGTTCTGCCATCAGTACCTCCATATTGCGCTGAGTAGAATTTTACAATGGGCTTGAGTCAGTGATTGGAAAACTTCCTTTTCTAGATCTTGATTCACGTAGAAATTCTGCACTTATGGTCCTAGTTAACCCGGAGAGACTCGAATTCCCGTTGGTAGCATAGAATTACAACAGCCCTGCCAAAACCCCTGTATGGCTTCTTCTATTTCTCGATAAAGGGAAATATGACCAAGAGTGGTTCGAATATATATATAAAGAATTTCTTTTTTTATACTTCGTACTATTAGATAGTGTCCATAAATCTCATAATAGGTCCCCACAGATTCATAGTGAATTTCGATGGGAACTTCTCTTGCAGCAATAACGCGTTGATCTAGTCGCCACCGCAGCCACAAAGGACTACCTAAATTGATTCGTTTTTGCCGATAAGCTCCAATTGCATCATAGGGATTACAAAAAAAGGGTTCTTTTTTTTTTGTATACTTATAGTTATTATCTTCATTTTGATAGTTTCTACGATTACATGGATTATACCTATTTACACAAATACCCCGACGATTTCCACTCGTTAAGACATAGAGTCCACTAAGCATATCTTGAGTTGGTGCCGAAATCGGATCCCCAATAGTTGGAGACAAAAGATTCATATGAGAAAACATAAGTAAACGCGCCTCTGCTTGAGCCTCCAAAGATAAAGGCACATGAACAGCCATTTGATCCCCGTCAAAGTCTGCATTGAAGCCCTTACAAACTAATGGATGTAAACAAATAGCGCGCCCTTCCACTAAAACGGGGAGGAATGCCTGTATGCCTAATCTATGCAGAGTAGGCGCTCTATTCAGCAATACAGGATGGTCATCCAGAATTTCCTGAAGTATTTCCCATACAATCGGTTTTTTTTTCCGAATTTGACTCTTAGCAACTCCTATGTTCGAAGCAAGATGTTTTCTAATTAGGTCACGAATTACAAATGCCTGGAAAAGTTCTATTGCTATTTCGCGAGGCAATCCACATCGATGTAATGAAAGTGAAGGGCCCACGACAATCACGGACCGCCCTGAATAATCGACTCGTTTACCAAGCAGAGTCTCGCGAACTCTTCCTTCTTTGCCTTCAATTACATCTGAAAGCGACTTGTAAACTCTATTATGATCATCCCTCATTGGTTGTCCGCAGATTCCATTATCAAGAAGTGCATCCACGGCTTCTTGTAGCAATTTTTCCTGAGATATTATTAATTCTTCTGGCGTAGCTATACTTGTTGTTAATAGATCTGTAAGAGTATTATTCCGATAGATAATTCTTCTATAGATTTCATTAATATCCGAGGTCACTAGTTTATCCTCATCTATATGATAGATTGGTCTCAACTCAGGAGGAAGAACTGGTAATAGACGCAAAACCATCCATTTTGGTTCTATATTTGTTCGAATAAAATGCTTAGCCAATTCCATGCGTCTAAGCAAAAAATCTTTTCTTCTTCCAACTTTTCGATCTTCCCATTCGTTCCCTGTGGGTTCCTCTTCCTCCAATTCTTTCCATTCTACCAATGAATAGTCTATAATAATTCGTAAATCTAGATTGGCTAATTGTTGTCTGATAGAACCTCCCCCGGTAGACATCTCTCGATTTCGAAATGTATCGAAGCT